ATTAAGTGAATATTCTCAACAAACCACAAGGATATTGGTACAATATATTTCGGGTTTGGTTTGTGAGCAGCCCTATTGGGAGCTTCAATAAGAGTAATCATTCGAATTAAACTTGGAAACCCAAGCTTTATAGGGCAAAACGATCAAATTTATAATGTTATGGTCACAGCCCACGCTTTCGTAATAATCTTTTTTATGGTTATACCAATTATAATCGGAGGCTTTGGAAATTGGTTAGTGCCCATCATAATCGGTGCACCAGATATGGCATTTCCTCGGATAAACAATATGAGATTCTGACTTCTTCCACCATCAATCTCTTTACTAATAATATCCTCATTTACAGATACAGGAGCGGGAACAGGGTGGACTGTATACCCCCCCCTATCAAGATCCGTATTTCATAGATCAACTGCAGTTGATCTTACAATCTTCTCTTTGCATTTAGCTGGTGTATCCTCTATTCTAGGAGCTGTTAATTTCATCACGACTATCATAAATATGCGATCAGAAACTATATCCTTTGAACGAATCCCGCTGTTCGTATGATCAGTATTAATTACTGCAGTACTCCTACTATTATCATTACCAGTATTAGCAGGGGCAATCACTATGCTTTTGACAGACCGTAATTTTAATACATCTTTTTTCGACCCAGCAGGGGGAGGAGACCCAATTCTATATCAACATTTATTCTGATTCTTTGGTCATCCCGAAGTATATATTTTAATTTTACCAGGGTTTGGGATAATTTCTCACATTATCAGATTTTATTCAGGAAAAAAAGAACCTTTCGGTTTTTTAGGGATAATTTACGCTATAATATCTATTGGATTCCTAGGGTTTATCGTATGAGCACATCACATATTCACAGTAGGAATGGATATTGATACGCGAGCATACTTCACTGCAGCTACAATAATTATTGCTATCCCAACAGGAATTAAAATTTTTAGATGAATAGCAACAATAGCAGGATCTCATATTTCAATAGATACCCCTATACTATGAGCTCTGGGTTTTGTTTTTTTATTTACAGTAGGAGGACTAACAGGAGTTATTTTGGCTAACTCATCAATCGATATCGTTCTTCACGATACTTACTACGTAGTAGCCCACTTCCACTATGTACTATCAATAGGAGCAGTATTCGCTATTATAGCAGGGTTAACTCACTGAAGTCCAATGATGTTTGATATAAACATAAACCCCAAATGAATAAAAATCCAATTCTACCTAATGTTTCTAGGTGTTAATATAACGTTTTTCCCTCAACATTTTTTAGGATTAAATGGGATACCACGACGATACTCTGATTACCCTAATAGATTTACTACTTGAAATATTGTTTCTTCAATAGGAAGATATATTTCAATGGTCAGAATCTTTATATTTATTTATCTAATGTGAGAAGCTATAGTGACGAAACGAAAAACAATCTTTAATCAATCTCCTAATTCATTTAATGAATGAATAAACAGTAATCCTCCTTTAGATCACACATTTAACCAACCTTTTTTATCAACTATCACTAAATAATGCCAACATGAACTAAAATATCCTTCCAAAACAGAAACTCACCCATAATAGAACACTTAACATTCTTCCACGACCACTCTATAATTATTCTAGTAAGAGTTACTGTAATAACAATGTATCTAATAATATCTTCAATGTTAGTAAAATCTTTTAATCGATTTTTCTTAGAAGCTCAAGAAGTTGAATTGTTCTGAACAACAGTTCCCAGTATAATATTAATTTTTATTGCCATACCATCACTAAAAACCCTATACATAATAGAAGAAAATATTAACCCTGTTCTAACAATTAAAACTATGGGATTCCAATGATATTGGGCATACGAATACTCAGAGTTTGAATCATTGAAATTTAATTCTATGCTGACAAAAAATAAAATAATACGACTAATAGAAACATCCAACCACCTAATTATCCCCATAAAAACGCCTACACAAATGCTTATTACATCTAAAGATGTAATTCACTCTTGAACAATACCATCCTTAGGATTAAAAATAGATGCAATCCCTGGACGATTAAACCAATCAAGAATTCTAATCAACCGACCATCGTTAATAGTTGGTCAGTGCTCAGAAATTTGCGGAGCAGGACATAGATTTATACCTATTACATTAGAAGCACCCGCAATAAAAAAATTTAAAGCACTAGTTTCTTTAAGTGGCTGAGCAAAGCAATGGCCTCTTAAGCCATATTACAGTACAAAATACTCTTAAAGAAGCTATTAGTTAAAATATAACATAGAGACGTCATCTCTAAATTACACAAGTATAGTTTTATACCCCAAACATCACCAATAAACTGAATAATTATAAGATTAGTGTCAATAAACATAGTAATAAGATCAATTGTTATTATAAACGAAAGTGTGGAAGTTAAATTTAGAAAAAAAATAAAAAGAATAAATAGCATAACAATAAAGTGATCATGATAAATAACCTATTCTCCATATTTGATCCATCCACTAACTACATAAACATAAGATGAATAATAGCCACAATTCCATTAATAATAACAAGCATAAAAATTAAAAAAATAAAAAACAAAGTAAGTATTATAAATTCCTTATTGGTGTATAACATTAGTAAAGAAATAAAACCCATTTTAAGAAGCAGAAATAAAAAAGGATCAATCCTAATTATAAGATCAATCTTCGTGAGAATTATGTTAGTAAACATTATAGCATTAAGACCTTTTACATTTACATTAATAGCTCAAGTTTCAATAGCATTTCCAATATCAATGATTATATGATCAACAATAATAATTATAGGATGAAAAAATAACTCAAAAAGAATAATAGCCCATTGTTTACCTACAGGTACTCCTATAGCACTAATAAATTTTATGGTGTTAATCGAAATAGTTAGAAATATAATTCGCCCTATCACCTTATCTGTACGAATAGTGGCTAACATAGTAGCAGGACATCTACTGCTCAGACTATTAAGAAATTTCAGAATCAGAAGAGTAACAAACTACTATATAACCATAGTAATTGTAATAGTTTTAACATGTTTAGAAATTGCAGTAAGAATTATTCAAAGATATGTGTTCATAGTATTGGTAACCCTATACTCTACAGAAATTCACTAATGAAAAACAAATTCCACCCATTTCATATAGTAGAAATAAGCCCATGACCATTGTTAACCTCAACCGCTCTACTTTTTCTAACAACCTCAATTATCTCATGATTAACTACAAAAAACATTTTTATAATAAGAATAATAGTTTTGATTGTATCGAGATTAAGATTTATATGGTGAAAGGATGTAGCACGAGAAGCTAAAAACCAAGGATTCCACTCTACAGCAGTAATGCAAGGTATAAAAATAGGCATAGTCTTATTCATTGCATCAGAAGTGTTATTTTTTACATCCTTTTTTTGAAGATTTTTTCATAGAAGAGTAAGACCAAATATCGAAATAGGTCAAATATGACCGCCGGTTCCAATCAAATCATTCAACCCAATAAACGTACCTCTACTTAACACAATTATTTTGATTTCTTCAGGAGTATCTGTAACATGAGCACATCACTGTATTATTAAGAATAACTACAAAAAAAGAGTTAAATCAATAGTTTTAACAGTTATTCTTGGTATTTACTTTTCAATACTTCAAGGATTAGAATATATAGAAGCAGAGTTCTCAATAAGAGATTCTATTTATGGCTCATCTTTCTTTATAAGAACTGGGTTTCACGGTATCCACGTAATCATCGGAACAACATTTCTAGCGACATGCACTATCCGAATAATAAAAAAACAAATCTCGAGAAAACACATAGTAGGATTTGAAATAGCAGCCTGATACTGACACTTCGTAGACGTAGTGTGACTAATACTTTACACATTTATATATTGGTGAGGAGCTTAGTTTTTTAATATATAGAGTATATTTAGTTTCCAACTAAAAAGATTTAAAAATTAATAACAATTATTATAATATTAATTCTAAACTGCCTATTATCAATAATTATTTTAACAACAAGAAATTATATAGCTAGGAATACAAAAAATTACAATCAAAAAAAATATGAATTTGAATGTGGATTTAACAGAATTTCAAATAGTCGAATTCCATTCTCATACCAGTTCTTCCTAATCGCAATCATATTCCTAGTGTTTGATCTAGAAATCTCAGTAATAATACCAATTGCTACAGAAGAAAGAACAAGAATGATCATAACAGTAAACATAAATATACTAATGTTGACCTTAACAGCAGCTATAATCATAGAATGAGTTACTGGGATATTAGAATGGACTAAATAGATTAGAACAATAATTTGCAATTATTAAGAGTAAAATTTACCTAATCTGAAAGTATAAAGCAAAAAAAGCAATTAGTTTCGACCTAATAAAATGAAAAACTCATTTACTTTTGAATGAAACTAAAAAATAGTATTTCACTGTTGATGAAATCTAAGGTATAAAAACCCTTTCAAGAAGAATAAATAAATTAAAGCTGCTAACTTTAAAAAATACTAAAATGTATATATTCTTTAGGTCTCTTCAGTATATTCTTATAGTGTAAAATAACACCCAATAATTTCAAAATTGAAATGCTAACAGCTAAGAATTTATAAAATCCATTTTCTTTTAAAATGAAAAAAAAAAGAAAATGAAAATATAACAAATACAGTGTGAAGACTATCGAACTATTTTATCAAAATAGTTACTAATTTGTTTTGCTAATAAATCCCTAGTTGCTTCAAAACCATACTCTGTATAAGCTAAATAGCAAAATGAAAATTAAAACAAAAACAATTAAGAATATTAACTTTAATACCAGCTTTTTAGAAAAAACAAAGTTTCTTCTAAAAGCATTTAGAAAATAAAAAAAACCGTAAGGACCTAGTAGTTCTGTTCAGAGTAAATCAAACTTATTGCTAGTGTTAAATGATTTAGAAAAACTAGAAAAAAAACCTCCAAAAATTCAAGTTAAGTATAGCATTTCCCCAAAACTATTAAAAACAAAAGAGTATACAAGAAGAAATTTTGTAATATTGAGGTAGAAAAATACAAAACCTCTTAGAATGATTATAAACCCAACCATCCTTTCAACTAAACACAAAATAGTAAGATTGTAATCAAAAATACAGTTTCTTATGAGTTTTCCTAATGAGATAGCCCAAATCCCTAATAGACCTATTATAAATAAATTTAGGTTATTTAGGTTAAAAGAATAAAAACCAAACCCGTTACGTAAAGAAAATATACCTAGCATGGACAAACGTAAACTGTAGATTACAGTTAAGATACAACACACTAACAAAATAAAACCAACTATTAGAGAATTAGACATAAAAACTCTAGACTCGATAATCATATCCTTAGAATAAAAACCTGTAAAAAAAGGAAATCCAAACAAACTTATGTTAGACAAAATCATCAATAAACTTAGTATTGGGGTAACAAGAGAAAAAGAACCTATAAATCGTCTATCTTGCCCCCCTATATTTATTATAATCATGAGCCCACAGCTCATAAATAATAAAGCTTTAAAAATAGCATGACACACTATATGAAAGTATCTATATTTAACCTCACCTAAAGATAGAATAAATATCATTAACCCCAACTGACTTAAAGTAGATATAGCCACTACTTTTTTGAAATCAGATTCTAAACACGCGACTAAACCAGCCATAAAAGCAGTAGTAATAAACAAAATTCTAAAAATAAAATAGCTCTTAAAAAAACTTAAAGCGTAATAAAAACGAATAGACAAGTAAACCCCAGCAGTCACAAGAGTCGAAGAGTGAACTAAGGAAGAAACAGGGGTTGGGGCAGCTATAGCCGCAGGAAGCCATGCAGAAAAAGGGATCTGAGCACTTTTAGTTATTGCAGCCATCAACAATAAAAAAATATTTAAAGTAAGAGGTTCTATAGAACATAAAAAATAATTTTCATACCAGAACCCTCTTCTGAAAAACAGATAAATAGAAAAGATAATCAAAACGTCTCCTAATCGATTTGTATAAATAGTTAACAAACCAGATTTTAAACTTGACATGTTTTGGTAATAAATAACTAGAAGAAAAGAAATAACACCTAACCCATCCCAACCTAATATTATAGACAAAACAGAAGGGCTAAGAATTAAAAGCATCATTGAAAATACAAACAAGTTTACCAAAAATAAAAATCGAACAAAAGATAAGTCAGTTCCTATATAGTAAGTTCTATAAAACATCACTACACTTGAAATCAAAAAAACAAATCTTAAGAAACCAATAGAATAATAATCCAAAATTACAGAGTATGTGATATCAACCCCACCCGTTCTAAAAATAGAAAAACTAATCACAAAACTTTTTGAGTAAACTAAAAAAAAGAAAAATGTAAAAAAAATTAAGTGTAAACAAAAATAACAAAAACTGTAGAAGTAATAAATATAAATTGTTATTCTATTTCTTTAGAACCACAATCCAATATTTTTCATAAACTAAAATAACTTAAGACAAAAAATTTATAAAAATAAATATAAAGTACACTGGGAAACAATGAAAAAAAATTGCAAAATTTTCTAAAATAGAAAGTTCACTAGGTACATTTACGCCAACAAAAGAAGCATGCACTAATCTTACAAACAAATAGATACTATAAATTCCACTCAATAACAAAACAAGACAGATAATAAGAAAACTAGAAAATTCTCAAGACACAAGTCTGAAAAATATTATTAACTCAGAAAAAAAATTAATAGAAGGAGGGCAAGCTATATTACCAGCGCATATGGCAAACCACCAAAAACTTATTACTGGAGAAGTGAGTATTAACCCTTTTAAAACTAAAAAACTACGACTAGACCAACGATTATATATCAACCCTAACCCATAAAAAAGCCCAGAAGAACAAATCCCATGAGAAATTATCATAAAAAAAGAACCTGATCACCCTAAATAAGAAAGAGATAAAATAGAACAAAAGGTAGGGCCTATGTGTCTAACAGAAGAATAAGCAACTAAAGATTTAAGATCAGACTGACGAAGACACCCTATTCTAATGTAAAATGAGCCAAATAATCTAAGAGAAAAAAATAAGGGGGTCCAACCTATAGATCTTATGTGGAAAAAATAGGAAAGCTTAAAAAACCCATATCCACCTAATTTTAACAAGACCGCAGCTAAAATCATAGAACCCGAAACAGGAGCTTCTACATGGGCTTTGGGTAGTCAAATGTGAAAAAAATAAATAGGAAACTTAATCATAAAAACCAGGGTAGAAAAAAATCACCAAAATCTATTAAAACAGCAAGCAGACACATAAAAATACATATATTCATAGTTTAAAATAACTCCCATTAAATAAAACTTTAACAAAAAAAGGAAAAAGGGAAGTGACCCAACTAAAGTAAACATAAATATATATATAGCAGCCTGAAACCGTTCAACACTATAACCCCACCCTATAATTAAAAAAAATGTTGGGATTACTACCAACTCAAATATGATGTAGAACAAAAAAAAATTTCTTACTCTAAAACAAATATACAAGGTCAAGGTAATAGAGAAAACAGTAAAACAAAATTCACCCCAGAAAAAGGACTCCTTTAAAAAAGTAATACTACAATAAAGTATGAAAATACAAATAAAAAAAGAGAGCAAAATTAAACCAACTCTAAATGAATTAAAACTAACTAAATAAGAGTAGCATGCACCTTCTAAACTCATAGCAGAATAAAACAAACAAAAAACTAAAAGAAAAACAGATAAGTCTCATGTAAAATAACTAGAAATTATTATGAACACAAACAAAAAAAAATAAACCATATTAATTTATACTCACAGAATATATATCATTCCCATATCTTTTAGAATAAAAGATTATTAAACACAAACCCAAAACTCCCTCTATAATTATAAATGTTAAAAAAATAAATATAAAATCAAACCCAAAATAAAAGTAACCAACATGAAAAGAAAGTATCAAAAATAAAGAAAGCATAATAAACTCTAAAACCAAAAGTAGAATCAAATAATGAGAAGTAGAAACAACAAAAGTAAGGAGACCAACTGAAAATATAAACTCAGAGAAACTCAAAGTAAAACCCATTTGCTTTTTTAGTTTAAAAAAAACATTAATTTTGTAAATTAAAAATTTAGAGAAGCTCAGAATAAAATCCTTAAACACCCAAAGCCTAAATTCTAATATAAACTAAATTCTGAATACTTAAAATATTACTAATTACCTCATCATCGATATTATTAGTCATTATTCACCCTATTGCGACACTTATTATTATCATGGTAACTACAACAATGGTAAGTTATTTAATGTTCGAAAAAACACAAAGTCAATGGTTGGTTTATATCTTACTGCTAGCATTCCTAGGAGGCTTAATAGTTCTATTTACATACGTAGTAACTCTAACACCCAATGAAAATAAACCAACAAGCAAAATTAAACTAGTGGTCCTAGTAGGTTTAGTATTATTTGTAATACAAAAAATTTTAGTATCTAATCAAAATAGAACAGAACTAATAACTAATTTCTACTCTAATGGAAATAGAAGACTAGTAATTATTATACTTTCAATCATAATAATACTAAGATTTTCAATAAAACTAATCTACGAACCTTTTAAACCTATAAAATCAATATTTTAATGAAAAATAAATTTAAAAATTCACACCCAGTAGTAAAATCTTCATTCAATATGTTAGTGGATTTACCAGCCCCCTCATCAATCTCATATATGTGAAATTGAGGGTCCTTACTGAGACTTACATTAATACTACAAATTATAACAGGACTATTGTTAGCATCTCATTATAACTCAAGAGTAGATATAGCATTTAATTCAATTATCCACATTATACGAGATGTAAACATGGGATGAGCTTTACGAATATTACACATAAACGGTGCATCAATATTTTTTGTGTTAATTTACATTCATATTAGACGAGGAATAATTTTTTCATCCTATAAAAACACTAAAGTATGATTATCAGGAACAATAATTTTATTAATTCTAATAGCATCAGCCTTTATGGGATACGTTTTACCTTGAGGACAAATATCTTTCTGAGGAGCAACAGTAATCACTAACCTAGTATCAGCAATTCCTTACGTGGGTACAAGAGTAGTTCAATGATTATGGGGTGGATTTAGAGTGAGAGGAGCAACCCTAAGACGATTTTTCATACTACATTTTATCTTACCATTTATTTTAAGAGCAATAGTAATCATTCACTTAATATCTCTACACCAAAGAGGTTCCAAATCTCCTACTGGATTAAACCCTAACTCTGACAAAATCAGATTCCACCCTTTTTTTTCATCCAAAGACGCATTAGGAGCAATAGTTTTCTTATTTATGTTAATTACTATTAGTTTTATTACCCCGTATCTAATAGGAGACCCTGAAAACTTTAACCCAGCTAATCCTTTAAACACCCCAATTCATATTCAACCAGAATGATATTTTTTATTTGCATACGCAATTCTACGGTCAATCCCAAATAAACTAGGTGGGGTAGTTGCTCTAGTTATAGCAATCGTAGTAATTGCTTTCCTCCCCTTCAAAAAAAATATAATTTTATCATCCAAATTTATACCACTAAAAAAAATATGATTCTGAAACACAGCTGCATTGTTTACTCTTCTTACATGAATCGGAGCTAACCCAGTAGAATACCCTTTTGAAACAATAGGACAAATCATTAGAGCTATATATTTTATAGTAATCGTAATAGTATAAAGTCTTTTCCAAATTGTCTTGAAAACAATAAACAGGTTTAATAACCTAAAAGACTAGAGATCAATTACAAGAATAATCTAAAATAGAATAAAAATAGTAAAAAACCGATGGTAAGAGGTAAAATAGACTTCCAACACATTATCATTAACTTATCATAACGAAGACGAGGGAAAGAAGAACGCACTCACAAATAAAAATATGAGATTAGAAAAGCCCTTAAAAAGTAAAAATGCCCCCCTCCCATAAAAAACATAGATGAAAACAATCTAAGAAATAAAATAGAGGCATATTCAGTAATAAAAATAATAGAAAATAAACTTCCCCCATACTCTGTGTTAAATCCTGAAACAAGTTCAGATTCACCTTCTGAAAAATCAAAGGGCGATCGGTTTGATTCTGCCAAACAAATTAAAAGCCAACAAAAAAACATAGGAAAAGAATTAAACAAAAATCAAATACCATATTGAAGAAAAATTACCTCTCCAAAAAAATACGAATGACAAAGCCAACAAAAAGAAAACAAAAGTAGAAACATACAAACTTCATACGAAATACCTTGAGCGGCTGATCGATAGCTTCCAAATAATCTATATTTAGAAAATCTAGACCACCCTCTCCCTAACAAAAAATATACTATAAAACTCGATAAAGTAAAAAATAAAATGAGACTAAAAACAACAAAAGAAAAAAATCCCCAAAAAGGAACAACACAAAATATCATCAAACACAAAACTAATCCCAATAAAGGTCTAATATAGTACATAGTATAGTTAAGTTTATAGGGTTTGACTATTTCTTTAGAAAAAAGTTTAACCACATCTCTAAAAGGTTGCAACAAACCAAAATACCCTACCTTATTAGGACCAAAACGAAAATGAGAATAAGCGAGAACTTTACGTTCTAATAGAGTAAAAAAAGCAACCCCAACCAAAAGAAATAATAAGACCAAAAAATAATTTAAAATAAAAATTACTAAAAGGCTTTTAGAGCCATAATAAGATCTTAAATCTTACTCATTGATCTGACACATTAGTACTGGTATACTTTTTGCTTATAGATAAGCTAATTCAAATCCTAAATTTGAAACAAAAATTTTCGTTTAAAAAGCAAAAACAATTTTAAATTTAAAATCCTTTCGTACTAAAAAACTAAATAAAATTTAAAGATAAAAACCAATCTGGCTCACGCCGATTTGAACTCAGTTCAAGTGATATTTTAATAGTCGAACAGACTATCTTATAAAGCTGCTGCACCTTAAAGAATTATTAAACCAACATCGAGGTAGCAATATTAATTGAAAATAAGAACTCACAAAAAAAATTACACTGTTATCCCTAAAGTAATTACCAAACAATTAAAAAAAAGGTATAATAAAATATATAAAATAGATTGAATCTATAAAAATTGCCCCAACCAAACTTCTACAATTATAGGTGTAGGAGTAAAATTTTTAGGGTCTTCTCGTCTTTTAAAAAAAATAGGTATTTTCACCCAAAATATAAATTTTATTTTATAAAGTATAAAAGATGCCTAAAATTTTTTTCATTCATACAGGTTTTCAATTAAAAAACAAATGACCACGCTACCTTAGCACAATAAAATTGCGGCTATTTACTTAAAAAGCATTGAGCAGAAAATAGTTTTTATAAAACCTAAGTTTTTGTTAAACAGTTTTTAAACATATTGCAAAGTTATATAATTTATATAAAAGCTAATTACAAAAAAACCTAAAAAAATAAAATAATATACTAATTAAAAAATTACATAAAAACAAAAATTTTAATAAAAAAATGAAAATTAATAAAAATAAAGCTTGGTTATAACACCCACCAATCATTTTTTAAAATAAAAAAGAAATAAAAAAAAATACAAAAAATTTTTTTGCTAAACCCAAAAATATAAAATTAAAACAAGATAACCAAAATCACTAAAAGCATTTAACCCACATCAAAATATAAACATGTTTCCACAAGAAGAAATTTCTGATAGATAGAAAATATTCGAGAAAAACCACTAGAGAGTATTTAGTTACCCTTATACAAAAGGAAAATGTTTAAAAAAATGTTAGAAAAAATATATAGACTATTAGAAAATTACCCCCATCTAAGAATAATTCTTTGTAAGAGAATAAATAAGGTAAAACAAGAAACACTTTCCAGTATTTCAACTTTGTTACGACTTATTTTACCTTAGAGCAAAAGTGACGGGCGATATGTACATCCCATAGAAGAAAATCAAATTAATTTTTTAGCTTATTAATTTACAAGTAAATCCAATTTTATTCCCATACAAACAAGAAAATCCATAAGTGTAACTAAAGAAACCCCAAAGATGATCCGCACCTTGACCTAATTTTAAAAATATAATTTTGATTAAAACTAATTGAGAGATAATAATTAACTACAGAGGTATACAAAATAAAACTTTGGATTAAAATAACAGAGGAATATCTTTTAAATCTCAAGTTCCTCTAATATCGTATGAAACCGCCAACGCACCTTAGGTTTTAAGAAATTCTAATAATACCTAAAATTTATAATAAAAGGGTATCTAATCCTTGTTTGTAAACAAAAAACACCACACTGAATCAAATATATGTATAAATATAAATAAATTTCACCTTAATAATAATTTTTTAACTAAAATTTCGATAGTGTGAATAATCCAAATTTTATACTAATCGTCTAACCGCAGCTGCTGGCACGCCATTGACTAGTAGAATACTAATTACTAGGGGAAATTAAATCAAAAGACTGAAAATTAAATAATTACATTACTACTAAATCACATAAATAGACCATCCGATAGTAGATTACAAGAAAAAAAAAAGTCGAATAAAAAAAAAATCTCTTATATGACTTTCCAATAAATTGGAAGTTCAAACAAAAGTTCTAACAACTCACAAAACTCACAAAACTCACAAAACTCACAAAACTCACTCAACACACTATTTTTATTTTAATCTTTTTTTTTTAAAAGTAAAAAAGATTAAATATTTATCCTATTATATAGTAATAATAAAATATAATGTAAATATTCAATAAACCTATAATATTAAAAGTTTAAATGGCATGTAGTAAAAATATGTGGGCATAGGTATAAACTTAACTCTAATAATAAATGTTTAATTTGTGTACTATTAAAGATAAATGGTAGTAACAGGGACAAATCTTATTTATATGCTAAAATTAAATATATCTTAAAAAAAATATCTGCCACCTAATCAATTAAACCTAGATAAATAATAAACGGCTTCTTTTTGGTTTTTTACTTAACTATACTAACTAATAGATCTTCATACAAAATGATAAGAGCATAATTAAAGTTTTCATAAAATCAAAACACATACAAATATAAAATAAGGTAAAATAAAAATTTTAAATAACATATATATAAATATTAACTATTGTCAGTCATTTAATAAATAAATATCTAGAATTGTTACTTATTAGTATGTATATAGATGAATTAACTAAATGAACACTTTAATAATCAATTAAATATTTCTAAAAACTGATTTTAAAGGTATTTATACACAACAAAAACTATTTTAATTATACATCTATAAACAATACAGAGTAAACAGTAGTATAGAGAGAGAATAGAGAGAGAGAATAGAGAGAGAATAGAGAGAGAATAGAGAGAGAGAATAGAGAGAGGGGGGGATGTCACCTTCTAAGTAATACTCATTATTCTATTTTCCTATAGAACCAAAATCTATCATGCAACCACACCCAGAATAATTTAATGAAGAGAAAACTCATATGGAAGTTTACAACTTCTCGCTTACAATTCAGCCATTCAAAATAAGATAAGCTAAATAAGCTAATGGACTCATAATCCACCGATAGGTTAAACCTTCTTATTAATTTATTTCTTAATAATAGTAATTTCAAGACCTATTTTAGCAACTTCATCTAAATCTTGACTAATAATCTGAATAATATTGGAAATAAGATCAGTAAGATTTATTATGATGATAAATAAAAGTATAAAAAAAATAGGGGATATGAATATAAAATACTTTTTAGTGCAAACAATCGGATCGTGCGTGTTATTAGTCGCAATTTTTAGAAACCAGAAAGAGATTTTATCTATAGTTAAAACAGATTCAATAAATACAAGCATTATATTATTAGTAGCGATACTCCTGAAAATAGGGATGTTCCCAATACACTCTTGAGTAATTAACATATCTAATAAACTAAAAATAATAATCTTGATTATAATATTATCTTGACAAAAAATTATCCCAATGAAAATTATAACAATAAATATAAGATGGGTAAACCTATATATTTTCTTACTATCCATATTATGGGGAACAGTCATACAAATAAATAACACCATATTTAAAATTATTATCGCAACCTCATCCGTAAACCATATAGGAATAGCTATAATAATAAGAGTTGAAAACAGATCTAAACCTTTCCTTTACTTATTTATTTATACAGTAATCATATTTATACTCTTACAGTTAGTTACAAAATTAAACATTGATAGAGTGTTAAATCAAAGTTTTAATAGAAAATCTATAAGTATCACAATAATTTCATTAGCAGGTATCCCACCCATATTGGGCTTCGCCATGAAATGAATAGTAATCAGATCATCATATAAAAATTTTAATTCTAGAGCTGTAGTAATATTTATTATATTTATAGCAACAATCAACTTTTTCATTTATATGCGAATATCATATTCATCTACTATGATAAAAGCAAAATCAAGAATAGTAAAAATAAATAAAGAATGAAACTATATTAGTATGTTAAACTGTTCATCCCCACTTATAATATTTCACAGTTTCAAATAAAGTTTTAAGTTATAAAAACTATAAGCCTTCAAAGCTAAAAAAACTAAATGTAAACTTTAAAATTAGAAAAATTACCTATAAGTTTGCAACTTATTATTCTACTAAAATACTAATTTT